GGGCTATAGGGGTGACGAAAAGAGAGAAGCGTTATGAGGATTGGATTGGGGAGTTTAGAAAAAGGCTCCGAAGGTGCCAAGAGCTGTTGAAGAATAAGGTCTTCTATTTTAGTTGAGAACCGGAATAAGCAGTAAGGTAAGTATAAGTATACGAGTTGATAACAGAACAAAGAACCCCAACCTTCTCCTTCTAGAGGAATCAATACGGTTGGTGTCATTTCAAATGTTGTTTTCTTTTCACACTATCGAAATGCGAGTTTCAGTGAGCCCACATTTCGATCAGAGAGAGCCCTGGGTCGTATTACCGGAAAGGAAAGTGGTTCGGAAAGGCCCCCTCTTCATAAGCCAAAGGCCTAATACTACTACTACTACGAGTATAGTAATAAGTCAGAAATACGACCAAATGATCCTACCTAATTTGTTTTGCTGTTCATCGGTTGGTTCATCGACTCCGCGCGCGAGGTGTAGCGCAGTCTGGTCAGCGCATCTGTTTTGGGTACAGAGGGCCATAGGTTCGAATCCTGTCACCTTGATGTGAGCTGAAGTCAGCTAAGACTCAAATCTGAAATCTGCACAATATGAAGAAGAATATCCATCGACCGTTACCACCTCATCTTACTCTTTATATGTCACAGCTCACTTCGACGTTTCCAATTTCCCATAGAATCTCCGGGGCTTTCCTCGCCACTATGGTCTTGTTTAGTGCTTTTGTTTGTCCGAAAATGGGTTTGATTAGCTTGACCTATGAGAATTTCTACCAATCCTCGCCTAATTCATCGAAGTTCATCCCAAGCTCAGTCGGTCTTACTGCCTTTGCGCTGTGCTTTCATCTTTTTCATGGAGTTCGTCATTTATTGCTGGATTTTGGTCATTTATTGCTGGATGTTCGTCAAAAATTTAGTGCGTGAGACCGCGATCCACAAACTGACGCATGGGATTCACCCTTTACTTTAAATAATTCTAAAAACATTACAGGAACTGGTTTAACAAAAGGAGTCGAGAACTACATAGATCTGATACCTTCTTCCTTGGTCTGGGAGATAGGTTATGTAGGCGTACAACTGTTCCTAGGTTGTATTCGATCACGAATGGCTAAAGAATCGATTAGTAGTAGTATGCCTGATATTGCCAGAAGACCTTCTCTTCTTTCTCTTTGAAATTGGAAGAGGTTCTTGAAAAAAAAAAAAAAGTTTATTAGGCCTGGGCAATTCCTTTGAAAGACTGAGGTACATACCTCAGTCCAAGACGGACGCGGAGCTCTCACCTGGGTAACAATCTCGCGTGGGTAAGAAGAAAGCGTCAAAGCTAGGCGCTTCATTCAAAAAGGCGCAGAACGGTGCAGGAGTTCCTGGAGGTCAGTCAACTCTTGCCTCTCTCGTCGGGAAATCAATCCATCCTTCGTCTCGGGCACAAAATAAGAACTCTTGTACTGGAAAGAAAAGAGAAGGACGCAATGGCAATGCCTTTTACCCTTTTTTCTCTCTTCTCTTATGATATTTATAGTTACCCAGTAATGCCCCATCAAAGAGCCTATTCGTCGTAAGCCCTTTTCACCCTCACATCCGATTCTCGAACTCAGACATACGATTCTATGTTATTGGCTTATTCTAGTGCCCAAGAACTAAGAGCGCATTCTCTTACTTTCCTTCGAGAAGGAAGAAGGCAAGTCGATGGAACTGACCGAAGAGAAGGAGAACTCTTTCTTACCATTCAGTTTTGCCCTTTAATGCGTCCGATTCCTTACCTTGAAAGAGGACGATTTGGCTTTGAAAGGAATTCCTCTCTTGCAGTTAAAGGAAGAAGGCTTTGTTCTCGAATAAGCTGTTTTCCCGAAAACCTTACACTATTCCTAGTCTGTATCACCTTAAGGACTATTAAGTCTTAGTAGTAAGAGTGCTTTAGACGATTTTGTCCATTTTGCATAGCCGTTAAGGAACTTCTGGCCGGGAAGGACTTAGCGAATTAAATGGAAAGTTAGAGTAGAGGGAGAGTTAGAAGGTAAGTCGAAATATCAAGATAGGCATCTTTGCCGGTTAAAGGCCTTTCTCTTCTCCTCCTGGGATTCAATTAAGGGAGTTCAGCCGAGGGATAAGCTGTTCTTGCTTGAGTTGAATCAGTGAAGTTTGGGAAGGTGGTTAAGTATATAATATAATCTAAATGGCTGCTTTTAGCTTTGAAGCCAAGGCAGTAGCCTGTCCTTCTGATCTTAGTTTGAATTGTCTATGGGTTGGGTCACAAACGGCAGAACAATAACTAAGGAGCTCCCCGCTTTATTCCTGTGGTTACTATTAGAACACAAGCCAAGGAACTCAAAACCACAAGACAAGCACCCTTTACTAGTTTTGGAGTTTTCGCCCCCAGGTAAATAGTACAAAAAAGTTCCCCGTAGAACGCGAGCGTTGAGGCTTTCATCGAAACAAAGAGAGAGGCCCGGCTGGTGCTTTTTTGTGTGTTAGCCAGGTGAAAGGCTTGCTTGACTATAAATAGATTAGTAATAGGGTCTTAAGGAACTACTAAAACCGCTATTCCATCCCCGTTATCCATGGAGCCCGCCCTGAATAATTCTCCCTTGTTCAGTGGATTATTTCAGAACAAGGATTAATATTTGTTCGATTCTGTTGGTAATAATTGGGAATATATCTATGATTACTACTTGTATCATAACTGATTCCTATTTGTTATTTGGAAAGAGATCCTATTTGTCAAGCAAGGGAATCTAAAACAGTTAATAAATACTTGGTGAAAGGTAGGAAATTAATTGAAAAATGGGTGGCCTAACGGCACGAAAAGAGAGGACTGCAACAACCTCCTATAAGGAACCATATAAGGCTACCACCGATACTGAAAAAGAGACTGCAACCCTCTACTGCTAGAGAAAGAAGGGCTACGGAATTGTAAAGGATTATTAATCCCTCTCTCTCGGTCTCGGTTCTCCCTCGGTGTCGATCGAGCACTCTCTTGCTCTCTGGCTGGCATCAATCCCTCATTCCTGGTGGCAGGAAGCCTTACTCCGACCCCCTTCCTTAGCGGGTTAAAGAGGTGCTACCTAGCCCACACCTACTTAGAAATGAACCCTGTCGGTCGACTACGGCTGTGATTCCCTTCGGCTTGGACTCCGCTTTGACATCCGAAAGCACCAACCTACTTTCGAAACAAAAAGAGGGTAGTTGTAATGGCAATTACAACTATAGTCGGAACAATAACAATGTAGAATACGGGTATTTGAGTGACTAAGGTGGTCTAGAGAATAGGGCTCAATTGCATAACCGTAAGGGTTCCGGGCATAGTGCCTTATGGCAGGGCGCAGGTTGCTCATCTTTCATCTCCGACATAGGTCGATCTCGTACCTCACTCATCCTTAGCTTCGTCCCTTTCATCACCCAAGGCTGACAACAAATAAATGCCCGCTTGATTGAACTTACCTTTCTTGGAAGCGTTAATAAGACGGAGTTGTTTTAATAAGTTGTTTTTCAACTGTACTGACTTAGACCACAGCAGACGTGGCTTAGGCCTCCTTCCTCTCAAGTGAGACCCGTACCAACCATAGGATATCTCATAACAGAGTAGAAATACCAGGAAATCTCCTTCTTTTTAATTCACTCCTCATTAAGAAAAGCACTTCATCATAGCCGATAGCAATCTACGAACCCTTTAATGGCTGTCCCAGCAAGGACAGCGAGAATGACCGCAGAGAACAAGGCGGGGAAGCTCGCCTACTATTCCAACCCCCAAGAACCAGTGAAGGCGACGTCTCACTACTACCAGTACGAATTGCGTTGATTCCACCCCCCCACTACCAAATAAGGCGAGGTCTCATGGTGGCAAAGAAAAAGAGGAAGCGCTCTTGTTGCGCGGACCCCACAATAAAGAAAGATGGAACACAAGAAGCTCAGTAGCAAGCCGTCTCATAGTCACCACTTGTCTGTCGTTTCAAGCTTCCAAAACAAGCAGAAAAACAATATACCGTTGTTCTATGCCCGGTTCAGCAGCTCGAAGTTCATCTTTGTTGTTTGCTAGAGGTACGATAGGACGGAGGGAGATCCACTGATAAGGCGGTTTTGGTGACATTTCTATTCTGTACCAAAACCATCTGTCTCGGTTCTGACCACAAGGCGAAGCCAAAAGGAGGGCATTTCTCAGCGGAAGAGCGCTATACGTTCCACATTTCTCAGCGACAGCGGAAAGAAGACCAATAAGGTGGGATCCGAAGGCTCAGTCCCTCAAAGCGTACGGGGAGGGTCGGCGTTGTCAGAAAGAGGCGAAGCCGAGAAAGCAGCGTGTACGGTACGGGTTTCGGTAGTGATCTACTTGATCTGGTAAGCTTAGGTTAGTGGAGTGGTAAGTTAATCTCGACAGGTTTCAAAGCTTCAAGCTTACAAAACAAGACCTAAGGAGTTTTGAGCCCTTGAGTTCTCCGCCGGTAATGGGAAGATGAGCTTCTCCATTGTCGGCCAATAGTACCCCTGGCGGATGATCTTCTTGGCCATAGCGTGCCCATTCATGTGAGGCCCGCAAATTCCTTCATGCATTTCTGTCATGATGGCTTCTGCTTCTTTCTCGTTCACGCATCGGAGTAGAATATGATCATGTGATCGTTTGTAGAGTACTCCTCCGCTGATGACATATTGAGAAGCCAGTCTTTGTAGGGTTTTGCGGTCCGTGGCAGTTGCGTCCTTCGGAAAGGTTTGATTTTCAAGATACCTTCGGATGTCCGTGAACCACGGTTCTTCCGTTTTTTCCGCGGGCTCGATTTGTAGACAGTAAGCCGGCTCCTCTTGTAGCCGGACTATTATGGGCCATTCATCCACGCCAGGAGGGATGTCAATCATCGAAGCCAGTGTCGCCAGTGCATCGGCATATTGATTTTTAGCTCTTGCTGTGTATGAGAAGGTGATTTCTTCGAATTCGTGGGTTAGCTCCTCTAGACATTCATGGTAAGGAACTAACTTGTGGTCTCGCGTCTTCCATTGGCCATTTGTTTGGCAAATGATGAGTTGCGAGTCTCCATACACCTTCAGCTTGGTGATTCCAAGAGCTATGGCTTCTTTGAGTCCAGCGATGCATGCTTCATATTCTGCTACGTTGTTAGTACTCCCGAAGGCGAGCTTCTTTGATACTGGGACGTGAACGCCTTTTGGGGATAGGAGTATGGCGCCTACTCCCGATCCCTTGCCATTGGCAGCTCCGTCGAAGTACATGGTCCACGTGTCGCCTTGGTCTACTTCCTCCTCTTGTTCTTCGAAATAGAGTATGTCCTCGTCGGGGAAGTAGGTTTTCAGTGGCTCATATTCGGGCAGTGCGTGTTCAGCGAGGTGGTCTGCGATGGCTTGACCTTTAACAGCCTTCTGAGTGACATACTTGATTTGATGTCGAATTCGGATAATAACAGCAACCACCGAGCCGTTCTTCCAGTCAACGCGGGCTTCTCGAACAGATACTTCAGAGGATTCATTCTGGCAATGAGTAGCACTTGGTGGGCTAGACTTTTCACTAGGCCACCAGATGGGCACTTAAAGTCGTCAAGCAATCGAACTATTTCCATGTCAACAGGGGAGTGCTCCGATTAACTTTCCCTTTATCGTTCTGTGGGAAGTCAATGAATCCGGGCTTCAAAGTCGGCGAGTTCATGCCAGGATAAGGAGCAAGACGATGAATATCCGTGCGAGGACTAAGCGGACATAGCTAACGGTCGTGAGCGTAAGGCAGGAATAAGGACATCAGACCTTCTTCCAATCGGCAAAGAGAGTCAGGAGGAGCCTTATTTGAGAGTCGCGAAAGTAAGGAGGAGGGCTTCACTGAACGTAAGCGAGGTGAAGGAGTCGGATCAGGGCTAGAGAGAGCTGCGAGATCGTCCCACTCGATTGACCTTTAAAGATTCTGGGCCAGGCAGTCGTATCCTCTTTGCTTACTGGTTCTGGCTAGCGGGAAGCCAGGCTTACATCGACTTATTCCGTTTGTTGTCCGGATGAGTTCTTCACTTCGCTAGAAGAGTTAAGTTTCGTACAGCAATCGAGAGTCGGTTAAAATGTGCTAGCCCGTCACCATTCATTATCGTTAGGTGCAGAAAAAGAGAGAAAGCGTGTGAACAGAGTTTCCAGTGAAAGGTCATGTACAGCGAGGGAGGGTACGAATCCATTAGTTGCCTTAGCTCTAACAGGCTTCAGGTGGTGTGTTCCAATTGGACGGCTAGACTTGTTAACTGGGCTAGGTGGTGACTCGCGTTGGGCATCTTTCAGCTTAAAGTCTTCATGACATCCACTTTAGCTACTCCATCAGTAGAGTCCCTCGGTTCGGTTCCACCATTCTATAAGGAAACCAGGGATCCAGGCTCAGCAATTGGAGATTTTGAATTCACAGTAGGGTTCATGGGAGAGATAATAGGAAGACTAGAGTTCTGCACGCCTAACTTTGCTTCCTTCAACATCTTCCATTTCCGCAAAACAAAGTGAGGAAAGAGATATTCGTGCCACCTATCAGCATTCAATATTATCCTCAAAAAAGGTGGTGTTTCCGTATAGTACAGTACACTGAACACCAACCCAATATCGACTGGATAGATTGAATGCAAGTTTCATCTATTAATGCAGCTCCGGGACATAATCTTTCAGCTCCCCCAAGAGTTTAAAATATCAAGGGTTTGCCCAAAAAAAGGGCTGTTTACGCCGTGAGTCATCAAACTTTGATGAATCTCATCGAGAAAGTTCAAATTGTTTGACTCGTTAAAGAGTCTCTCTGCGACCGTGCGAATAGAACGACACCCCGGGGGGAGTCTCAGTATATGGCTCTGCTTTAGTAAGACGTCCAGGAGGTCGCCGATTTCGGCCTGTAGCGTGTTTACAGCGCTTTCGACCATACGCTCCTCAAAGTTCTGGCGTGTGAGCCCGCGAAGTCGCGAGACGTTAATACCAATGAGAATGCTCATTGTGAGGCTAAGCCCCATCATAGCTATTGCGGCGGCAATATCTTGGGGAGTCATAACAAAAGGGTTGGTTTTTCGGTTTGATAGAATAAGCACTGTGAACTATCTGTTTCAAAAAGATAGTGGATCGAACCGAACCTTAAGTAAAGTCAATAAATGAGTTAAGGTAGTAGGTATCATGGAGAACTAGAATACATACAAAGCAAAAAGAACATAGAGAAAGCAACAGAACAGGAAGAACTGCTCAGATACCAGTGAGTGAACTAGGTCTTTTGAAAAGAATTTCAAACATGGAAGTTCTATCCTATTTATCGAACAAGAGAATGGAACTGAACTTGACAGGTCGACCGGTAGGAAAGTCAACTGTCCATATCGATTTGAAGAAGAAACGGGATTACATTTCTATACGAGAAAATAATCCCAAGTTGGAAAGAGGAGAACCGTACCGAAAGGAAGGAAAGCAACAAACAAACCTTATCCAAATCCTCTCGCTATCGCTCGAGCCTTTAACCCGATCTTTCCTTCCTGACAGAGCTCTCTTTCCTGCTTTCCGAACCACAACACTGAGACTTGAAGCAAGGTGTGTTAAGCATATCGGTCAAGCAACAAATTCCTCGGAGCACAGAAAGCTCAGATAGCAAGACTCCGAGTAGGAGGAGCCAGCGCATTGAGGCTGCTTCTACAAACAAGAAGGGGAAGAAGAAGGTTAATTGATGAAATGAATAACCTGGAATGTCCGTGGTTTGAGGGGTTATAACAAGAGAGTTTCTGTTGGATCTGTCCTTCAAAACTATAATTGCCAGTGAGTCTGTTTACAGGAGACCAAGGCTGAGTCTTGGGACAGAACTTTCCTGAGACCTTTGGGAAGTCCATTTTTATATGGGGTTATGGGTTTGCCATCTGATGGTCTTTCTGGGGGACTTCTTCTGCTTTGGGATGCCTCTGAGCTAACACTATTATCGTCAACTGTTCATCGCTACTCTATTACTGCTGTCTTCCGGTTCAACGCAGTTTGCTTCACTGTCTCAACTGTGTATGGGCCAACGAATTCTGTTCTTCACCCAGCATTTATTTCCGAGCTGCACGATACCATGAATACCTTTGGAGTGGGGCCGGCATATGTGCTTGGAGATTTCAACATCACTAGGTGGTATTCGGATAGAAACTTGTCTGATGGAAACTTGGGTGGGAGGAAACTCTTCAATGAGTGGATCGACGATTGGGGTCTTCTGGATATACAGATCTCAAACCATAAATACACCTGGAGCAGTATGAGGGACAACCCATCTCTATCCAGACTTGATAGAATCTTGGTTAACATTGAATGGGCGGATCTATTTCCTAACCAAATGCTACTCGGATTGCCTAAGCCCACTTCAGATCATGTTCCTCTTGGCTTAGACCTTGGTGGTTTCAAATCTCATCCCCCTTTCAGGTTTGAGAGAGCATGGCTAGGCTACCTAGACTTTGATTCTAAGGTTGGGAATTGGTGGTCTTCGTCGAACATCTCTGAATTAAACTCAGCAAAAGGGTTGGCATTTAAACTTAGAACAATAAAAGAAAATATCAAAAGGTGGAGATGTGATACCTTTGGGTCCATTAGATCCAAGAAAGATAACATAATGATGGAGATTCAGAGTCTCGATCTCAAGGAGGAAGTGGCCCCTCTTCTCCCGCTTGAGAGGGATTGTAAAATCAAGTCTTTTCCTACTCACCGAGATGTCGATGTGGAAGCTAATGGATAAAGTTAGGATCCTGCCCTTGGGACTGGACCTCAATCGGACCATTCAAACCTTCTACTCATAGAAAGATTCAAACCACTGAAAAAGTACTTACTTCTTAGTTCAAGTTCCATCTCCCTGTAGTGCAAGTTCCTTCTCCCGGAAGCCTAGATAAACAAAGGAAGAAAGAGCCTTATCAGTTCAGTAAAGCTCAGTAAAGCTCGATCACCGAGTCAAAGTGGAAGTTCATCCGCGGATCCTGGCATGGATGTGGACGTTGATCTAAGACCCTCTCCCGTTGGTCGAGTGACGCAAGGTTCTTTGATTTGGATTGGTTGGGACTATCAAGTCGATCATCGATTCCTTTTGATGTTCCAGACTCCGAAACGCTTTCCGTCGCTACTTCTTTTGATTTGAATCGCTTAACCTTTGTGGAAGCTGCCCCTATCTAATCAGGCTCCGTAGCTGCAAGAGGTGTGGAAGGTGGATCTTCTGCCTCGGAAAGTGAACTCTTGTCTTAGCACTCTTTTCTTGTACTCTTATCCTCCCTCCCTTGCTTGATCGGTCGCTATCGCTCCCTTGCTGACTCGGGAGCCCTTTTTTTTTCCCTCTTTCAAGCAGACAGAAAGAAATGCCTCAAAATGGCTAAAGCCCTCAAAGAGCTAGCGATCTATTCTAAAAAGGAGAGAGAACTATGAGAAGAGCGTACCTACTATCCCTCTCTTAATAAGGGGTAGCTTCTAGCCTAGCCTAAAAAAACCTCCATGCAAGGATATTCCCGATTTTCAACCTTGTCAGGGGACCGTACCAGCATGGCTTTCGGGTGGGGAATGAAGGGCTGAGACTGCTTCTCAATCTCATTCCCTACCAAGCCCTATCCTTTAAATGGATGGATCATCCGCTCATTACTTTGATCACCTAGCCTCACCAGCCTTGAAAGCTTTTATTTCCCCTTCCATCCCATCCGTAAGCTCATCCATCCTTCCCGCCATAAGCTGATGATCTCAAACTGCCTGAAACCGACGTGATAGCCAAGCGAGACCTTACCAAGAGTCCCAGACGAGTGACGTTTACGGAACGAGTCTTGTCTTATCCGGCGAGCGTAGTTTACTACGCGAGTCTCTTCTGACGAGCGAGTTTTAGAAGCCTATCAAACCTTTAATTCCTAATCCTTTCTGGTGGAACCACCCTTGATACACTTGCCTACGCGTCTCGCTATCGCTCGGCTTGCACCCTCGTATCGTTCTTTCCAGTGTTGGGTAAAGGAATGGAACCTCTATCTCATCCCTCCGAACTACCAACACCTTTTGATCTCCACCCCACCTGATCACCATCCCTTGCCGGCGAGGAAGAATCAGTAGGAAGAGTAGGCGATCGTGGGGATTAGCCACCAGCTGCTCAAACCAAGGAAACTCTAGATGGAACGCGATAAGAAGCGTGAGTAGTTGGCCGAGAATAGCCTTCCTTGAAACAAGCCGTGATCATCCTACCCCTATATGGTCGTGTCGTCTTATCCCATCCCTTGCTGTCATTCCTTCTCTACTTGCTCATCCATGCCTACATGGTTCAGTCATTAAGTAGTCCGGCGGAATGAGAAAAGTTCTCGGTCTATCTATCGCCACAAACCGTTGATGACCTCCCCATTAACCTATGTTGGTGATTCCCTCGTTCCAATGCCCGCTGATGGGGAAGGGACTAAACCAAAAAAACCCGCCTCAAGAAGGAAGGAACTAGCTATTGATGAATCTGAACGAACAGCTCTAGTCGGAATTCGAGACGTTCTAACGACCCGGCCCTTTCCCATCAGGCAATTCCGAATTAAATAAAAGTATCCTCTTTCCCATCCGCTTAGGGATGAGATACCCTGGCCAGTAAGGAATAACCGGGGGCATATAGCTCTGTTCCTCTATCCCTCTCTTTTTCACCACTCTAGCTGTCATCCCCTAGGAATTGAACACTTTTTTTTTCGGGGAAGAAAAGAGTGGTGATCCATCGGTCGAAGAAGGGAGAAAAGAATGTTCGATTTCCACCGCTATATAAAGAAGAATAGAATGAATGACTCGCCGAGAAGAGGGATTATATGGTTGGTCTATCCCCTTCGAGAAAGAGTTGTCATGGGTGCCGTTTTGAGGAAACAGCAGTGGGTTCTCCTGCCACAGCTGAGCCCGTAGTGGACCCCTCCTGGAAAATCTTCGTTCGTGCCCTTATTCATTCCCTATCCTGCCCTCCGCCTCAGTCCTACACTGGACCTCAGGAATGCCCGACTTCGGAGCTCGCACACTTAGCTATCAAATGGGATCCCGAGGGAAGACTTTTGGGCCAACCCGAAAGGAAAGCGGGATACTCACCAAGAGAAGAAGACAATTCTTGCACGTAAAATTCATAAGAAAATCGTCTTCATAGAATAGTCTGATTATAAGTTCGATAGTCTTGGAAATCATACTATTCTTGAACATCGAAGAAATGAAGAAATTCGTCTTCTTATAATAGTCTGATACCCGAGAGATAAACAGAGCCTCCTACTTTACTTGTCGGGGTTTGCGGGGTTGACTCAATATCGGGACAGACAGAGGTCTAGGATTGAAAACCTCATAGATAGAAGGAAGGGAATGCCCGGGCATAAGAACGAGATTCACGACTCAATTCCTCTATTAGATAGGAGAGAGAAAGACCGGACCTTTCTGTCCTGTGTTTTCGAGCAGCTCTTTTGCGCAGTCGTTGAGTCGACCTTTCTGTTAAAAGACTTTTATTTTGTTTTTATCTTGCAGAATGTGCCCCTACTCTTTCTTCAGGGGAAGAGCTATTCTTGTACATATACTCATCTGGATACCGAGCTACTAGACTAGAAGAGGAATGCCTCTATTTATGCCTTTCTTTATGCCTTTAGGCAGGAAGAGCGAACTCGTCTCTTAGACAATTAGTAGGGCACGCTACTCTTTCCTTTAGGAACAATAGCCGACTAGTCTCTTACACAAGAATTGGTGGACTCGGATAGGTCCCCCTCTTCTTTCTAGTGAGAGTTCCCTCGAGGAGAGAGCCATTATTCGACTAGGGAAGCCCCTCTTTCTTCTTTATTTTGTCTTGCTCGGGGGATAGGAGCACACTTAAGGGATAAAAACCTTCTTTCTTGCCTTGAACAGATCCCTGGGGGGGAATTCCTGCCAGACAGGGTAGGGGAAGGCCTGACTTCTATTACTCTATTCCGGACCTTAGGAAGGAATGCCGGGCGGGGGGATCCCTCCAGAGCTACTAGGATAGGAGGGGTCCGCCCTTAGAACAGGACTTAATGAAGAACGGAATCCACGACTTCTTAGCTCATCTTTGCTCAGGAGGGGAGCGGACCTTTTTGCGATACAACTATTATGGCGCATAATGTGCCCCTACGCACCCAAAGGGAAGAGCACACCCTATTTACACTATTAGTTGGGGAAGATAATCAGTAAGACAATCGCGCTTACCTAGGTTACCTCAATGTCGGGATAGACGGGCTTACCTCATACCTAATCGAAGTTACCAGGGTTGACTCAATACCGGGATGCCCTGTGATACCTAGATAGAAGGAGGAGTCCGCCCTTAGCCTTAGCCCAGTACTTCCTTTAGTAATAAAAACCTTGGGGAGCTCATATCGGACTTATTCAACTAAGAGGGAAGGGATAAAAACCTTCTCCCCTGGAACAAACTAGATCCAGAGGGAAGACTTCACTTAGGGAGATACCTGGAAGGAGGTCCTAACATATACTTTACTCCTAGAACCCTGGGGTTGGGGACCCGTTATCTCAACTTCCAGTACAGGAAAGCAGAAGCTAGGTCTAGCATAACAAAACCGACCCCGCCTTTCTTTAGTTTAGCACTAGCTGCAGGAGAAAGAAGCAAAAGGGACATGGACATCTCTCCATAGAATAAATGGGGTTTTCGACCGGGCACTACCTTGGGAAGCTGGAAGCACACTAAAAAAAAGGAGACTGCTTAGTGACTTGGACAAACAAAACCCCGTGGGGGGACTGACTTCGATACAGGATTGGGAAACGATTTTTTTACTGACGCCAGGCAGGAAAAGCAGACTTCTTCCACCTCGATAGCTCATAGTGGAAAGGCCCGTTGACACATCGAGCTATGAAAGACCGTCTTTTTCGCTTAAAGACCTTTTCCACTCATAAAGGGAGATCCAAAGTAGAATCCTTTTGAAAACAACAAACTTATAAAGGTTTTTTGGCTTAAAAATACGCTCTTTACGCAATCACAAAGAAGAAGCTGGGAAGCCTTATCACACTAAAAGCACTCTACCTTCTCAGACGAGGAAAGCTCAATACCTAGCGGCTGGAGCTAAAGTATGAGGCGTCTGATACAACTACCGGGATAACTAGCTGCCTAGATAGAAGGGAAAGCAACCCACCCTCAAGAGCTACGAGCGCACTAAAGGGAGACCTTCCCCCAGGTTGCCTGGAACAAACTAGCTCCCTCAGGGAAGAGAAAGGCCTCACTCTATTTAGGTTAGGCCTGGCCGAAGGTTTAATCATTCTTTGGGATCAGAGGGGAGGGACCTAGTTTCTTACACAATTAGTTGTGGACTAAGATTAAGATAGGGAGCTGCTCTTTCCTTTAGGCAGGGGAAGCAAACTCGCTTAGAGAGCTAGAAGTCCCATTAAGGGTTCCCTCTCTTCTCGAGACCGGATGCCCACAACCTAGCTACTCGGACCTAGCCTAGCTACGAGAAGAGCGCCCTAGGATCTATTCTCTAGAAGTTCATCCTCATCCAATCCCAGAGAAGTAAGAAAAACCTTATCTCACCTTGCAGTACAGGAAAGGTGCATCTTTCTACTTATTCATGAAATCCCACGCCCCCGCCTTTGTCTTTATTACCATCAATCGGTTATGCTCGGTCGGAGATAGCAGCTACTTACCTACGCGGATCGGCGGTTTCGGAGACCGAACTGCCCTAGCTCCAGAAGAGGTTAGCCGTAGGAGATTCAAACCTTGACCTTCTCTTTTCTTTATGAAGCTAGGATAAATTAGCCGGAGGGACATCTCTCCATATAAGAAATGGGCTATTCCTCACGGGCAAGCCAACTCCCTCGAGGGGCTACAAGTGCACTTAAGGTTTCCTGCTTATCGCCTGGAACAAAGTCAGTCCCTCAGGGCAGGCAAACGGACGTAGGGTCTTCCGCCTTTTCACAGAAACAAACTAGATCCCTAGGAACAGGGACAAGGACCCACTCTATTCCTGACTTAAGGAAGCCTTCGGGGATCTTCTCCTATCTTGTACCTCTCTTTTAGCCTAGCTCAGGAGAAAGAAGCCAAAGCGACGTACCTACCGAATTCCACTACTTCGCCAGCCAAGCATTATGTTCCAACACCGGCAACTCCCAAAACCACATGTTGTGACCAAGCAACTTCCGCGCCTCCCACTCGTACTGATACTAGCACTCGCGGGATTGTAATCCCACTCACGGAACAAGCAAGCTAGGGATTGAGCACTCTGTCCGTCCTACCGAACAAGGCGGTGCGCGTTAGCTTCCGTTTTATTGGTCCCCTCTGGTCCTCCCTATAAGGAAGGGGACTGGAACTCGCCTTGATAAGCATTCGGGTCATTCAAAATAAGTATTCTTGCTTGCTTGACAGCTCGACGACCTCAGCTTGATAGCTTGACTTCGGACTGGGAAGAGCTTCATAAAATAAAGAGCCGAAAGCGGAGACCGTCATGTGCGAGCTCAGCTCGACCTGCTATTAATAAATAGGGGAATTGTACCACACTCAACCTCCTTTCTTTGTGCGTAAGCAGCTCCAGGGCTGGAGATTTAAAAAGGAAATGGTGTACCGATTTGTCTTGCCATGCCATCCTTTATTAATATATCAATATATCCCGGTAAGATCTTCGCAATTGCCTGTCATAGGCCTGGCACATAGGCTTGCCTTGCTTTTGTAACATTGGCTGCTTGGTCTAATTGGCTGGTATACCCTCCCTCCTTTCTAGATCTGTAGTTGTCTGAGGGTCCGAAGGAGAGGGCCGTAGAGGCCAACTTGTCTAAAGCAAAATGCGAGTTGTGGGGGTCAGACGGCTCGAATAGTACAAGTGTCTAAACGTGCCAAAAACGGCTTTCTTTTTGATAAGCAAGAAAAGGGATGCGCCTTAGAAGGGTGTGGCACTCGCCCGTGCAAAGACGGCTCTGCGAGTCAGCCAAAATCAAGGCGTATAGCCCCGTCCAAATGAGCACAAAGGCAACAAATATAAGCAATTAGGCAAGCGAAAGGAAGACTTAGAGGGAACCAAAGTATGCTGTATTCTTGTTACTTTTTACAGTATTACACTTTGAATCAGTAGCAGAGAATAAAGAATACCAAGAGTCAGGAGTAAATGCAATAGTTATTAAAAAGTCAGAATAAGACGAATAAGTAATAGCAGAAGCAGAAGAAAGAATATAGCTAGCAGAAGAAGCAGAATAAGCAGAAGAAGGAAGAGTGGGACTAAGCACAAGCAAGGGAAGAAGCGAGGGATGAGCTTCCCCTACTATTCAGTAGTTTGTTGAGGAGCTTTCTCCCTTTCCGTAGGATCAAAAGAAGGACACAAGTCGCATAAACACCGTATTTTTGGATGCAAGTCCATTTTACGAAGGGAGGGGAATAGAAAAGATGAACAAATTACATAAACCCCGTATTTTTGGCTGTAATTCCCGATATTTCATGCATTAAAAAGATTTGTGTACCGGATTTCCTTCGCTAGCCAACCGCGCCTATTTGCTGGATTGATTGGCTTATACATTTCCTTATGAGTCTCTTATAGCCTGCCATATACTTTATTATTATATACCACGCCGTATACAGAATATCTCCTCCTCTGCCATATACAGGATTGCTGTCACTGGTGCAGGGGCGGGGCAACTACTCTTTCTAAAGGAAGGGAATCGAAGGGATTACCTGCAACTGCTACTGCCAGCCTTGAACTTGCAGGAGAGTTTTTTTTCAGATGAGAGATGAGCTGGACCGGGAATCCATATTTACATAAAAGAATTTGTGGACCAGGCAGATGCAGGCAATTAACGATCTTACAGGTATATGCCATAGGAAGATATAGCTTATGAATGCCTTTTGACTAAATCGGCCATTGAGCCAGAGTCCTGCACTCAAGAGAGCAAGTCCGGAACTCCATAACTAGAGGAATCGGGACAGACTGATAGAGCATACCCGGAATGAAGAAAAGAAGGACCGGATGGGCTCAACCAAGCAAGAAGACTTATTTACAATTCTAGTGACGGAGAGATATCAGGACGGGAACCAGTATCGAATAAGCAAAAGAAGGGAACCAGTAAACAAGCAAGACAGCTAAGCAGGCAATGTTTACATTGATAGGAATCAATCAGTTGCTTGCGCATTAGAGACTGAGGTAGTATTCCTCTAGAGAAGGAAAAGGAAAGCAAACAAGCTACAAGGGATGCCATTAAGCAAGAGGAAGCGAAGCATGCCTGAGCTAACACAAGGCAAGAGCAGATGAAGTTGACGTCTAAAAGGCAAATTGAAAGCATTTTCCGGCAGGCAACTAGTTACAAAGACCCAGAGGACCAAGGAAAGTCTAGTTTATTACTATTAAGAAACATGGCTTCTTCTGCGAGGATGCCTTTAAGCAACCAAAAGAGACCTTCAACTAGCAAGAAAGCTACCCGCCCAAGAGCGCGGAATGAAAAGAAAGGCACAGCTGCAGGATAAGTAGGGATCATAGCAGATGCACAACCCCGCCGAGATCTAGATCGATATCCTTATAGGGTACCTGCAGCATATATAATTAGATCTTCCGCTGAAGCTGCTGAAATGGCGACTGAATAAACTGGAATACGACACGACACAATATAATAAAATGAAAATGCATCATAGCATATGGCCAGGCATGGGCCAAAACAGAATGTATTCTTGTTGGGCACAGCAGCTCTTTGCTTTTATCCTTAGCCTTAGACCCTTAGCTTCCTTAGAAGACCTAGCTACCCTTAGCGCTGACTTAACCACCCCTGCCTTAGCTCCATAGCCTCTCATTCGTTCGCCGACCTCGGCTCACTTCATTCCACATAGGACGCCTCATAGCACATAGCTTTGCTCTAGGAAGCCTTGCCCTAGCTCTAACTCTCTTTTTACAAATAGGTAGGAACTAGCCTTAGCAGCCCTAGCAGCAGGAGATCCTAACTCAACTCTAGCTCGTAACCTCGTCACTATGAACTCTAGGAACTATGTTTAGCTTTTCCTTTACACTTAGGTAGTCGCTACCCTTAGCTGCTGTAACTCTCCTTAGCCCTAGCCGTAGCTAAAGCGCATTCCGGTCATTAAGGAGCCAGTCTGTTCAATCAGTTGGTATCTGCTGAAGTGCTTTCTCAAGTAAGTAATCCAACTTCTTCTTCCTTGTCTCTCTTCTTTTCAATCCCTCTTTAAAGAGGATCCAGTAAGTGGTTTCCGTTGAAAGGCTCATGGGAAGACTTCACGGCTAAGTTGCTTCCGTTCTCCTCTCCTGTGCTTGCAGCTGTTGACGGTCTTTATCAAGTACGCTATGATCCAAGGTATCTATGAGTTGGTAGCTAGAGTTCCGAGCTCTCCGGCTATGAGCTCTCGCAGCTATGATTTAGTAGCTAAGCCCCATCATTGAGTTGAGGACCCCTCGGACCGCCCCCTGGTGTCCGTAACCCTCTGGATTGAGTTTCTATGGGTTGGCTTCTCTTATTGCTTAAATTGTTAGTTTAGCCCCTTTCCTGAAGGCTTCCTGTCTCCTTGTATGCCTAAATTCGGTCTCTATGCTCCTCTAGTCGTTAGAGCTATGCCCTGTAAGCTCAGGCATCTGGTAGTTGTTATCTGCTAAACGCCAAGGTTTAGGGGCTCAGGGAAGTAG